GTATGTCCAATTTGAATTGATCCTTCGTTATTACTCAAAGGCAAAGTAATAGGTAGGGATGACAGGATTTGAACCCGTGACATTTTGTACCCAAAACAAACGCGCTACCAAGCTGCGCTACATCCCTTTCAATTGGTCTACAATGTCATTGTAGAGAATCCCCACTTTGTTTTCCACATACTTTTTTCATTTTCTCCGTTCCGTTGATATACATAATTTTTTTGCCATTTCTTCTGTATTTTTTCTCATATCACATATGATATAACATATAATAATACTAAAATAACATATAATAATATTAAACTTCTATATATATATATGAAAAAAATATGACGCCGTAAATTTCGCGGGTGCCTGCACGGAAAAGGACGTTTTTTGTTTTTTTAACAAAAAAAGGGATCTATGAAATTGTTGTACGTTTCAATTTTAATTAAGAATTTCGCGTACAAAACAAACGCGAGTGACCTTTAATTAACTTGATATATATCTGTTGATCATATACGGAGTACCCTTATATTTATATATTATAATAAACATTATTTATTACAATTAGAGAATTACAATTAGAGAAGGAGGATTTGAAATGCGAGATTTAAAAACATATCTATCCGTGGCACCGGTACTAAGTACTCTATGGTTCGGGTCTTTAGCGGGTTTATTGATAGAGATTAATCGTTTTTTCCCAGATGCGTTAACATTCCCCTTTTTTTCATTCTAGTTATTAACACGGGGGGATGAGAAAGATTAGAGATACGGTTAAATATCTGTGACTACTAATCCCCTCCTCTTTTTTTTTAGAATTAGAGAAAAGAGAAAGAATAAAAGCAAATTCAATCTCAGTGAAATGGGGAACTCGGGCCCAGGCTTTAGCTTCAGCGTCAAGTAAATTAATTAATTTCAATTCAATTAAGAGAACGGAAGTGGAAACATGGTTAGGACAAGAGTATCATACAAGATTCTTAAATGACATGCAATTCTAATCTAAACGTCTAATCTAATCGAATATAGGTTCGAATTCTTGTATTACTTATTATTACTATTACTATATTGATTATTACTATATTGATTGCAACGAAATCTTTCATAATTGGATTTCAAAATTGCAAAAAATTAGCAACTTCTTTTTTTTCCTTCCTTTCTTTTGGAAAATAGAAAGAAGGGTTGAGTAAATAAAAAACCAAAGGAGGCTCATGGCTAAGGGTAAAGATGTCCGAGTAAAGGTTCTTTTGGAATGTACTAGTTGTGTTCGAAACAGTGTTAATAAAAAATCAAGAGGCATTTCCAGATATATTACTCAAAAAAACCGACACAATACGCCTAGTCGATTGGAATTGAAAAAATTTTGTCCTTATTGTTACAAACATACAGTTCATGGGGAGATAAAGAAATAGATGGTACTTGCGTTTCGCTTTGATTTTAGAAAGAAGATGAAAAATGAATGACATATTAACACATTTTTTTTAATACTAAAATAGAATATGTTAATATATCTATTAATTCTATATCTTAATATAAATTGTAATAAAAAAAATCCTATTTCTTTATTCTAAATTATTATCATTTTTGATTCGATTGAACGAATTAGGATTTTCGAACTAAGGAATAAAAAACCATGGATAAATCCAAGCGACTTTTTCTTAAGTCTACGCGATCTTTTCGTCGGCCGTTGCCCCCGATTCGATCGGGGGATCGAATTGATTATAGAAACATGAGTTTAATTAGTCGATTTATTAGTGAACAAGGAAAAATATTATCTAGACGGGTGAATAGATTGACTTTAAAACAACAACGATTAATTACTATTGCTATAAAACAAGCTCGTATTTTATCTTTGTTACCTTTTCTTAATAATGAAAAACAATTTGAAAAGGGCGGGTTGGTCCCTAAAACTGCCGGTCTTAGAACCAGAAAAAAATAGATTTCCTCTATCAATTGAATCCAAATTCTAAATTCGAACTCAAACGTGAATTTCTTTTTTGTTCGAAAAATCCGAAAATCCCGATTTGTTTGGAGTGTTGTAATAAAAAAAGCAAATTGGGGAAGAATCAAAATTCTTTTTTTATTGAATCTTTTTACTCCGTTTGATTACTTGATCATATTATCATCATATTTTTTCGTATTAATTTTTAATTTCTATTCTACCTTCCTGGAACTTGTTCTCCAAGGAATTCTATGTAAAACATTCTGATGGATTCCTCCCAATCTTCTTATTTTATGATGTCATTGGAAATCATGTAAAGACAATTCTTATCGAATATAGCTAGTTGTGCAAGTATTTTACGACTAATAAGTAACTGTTTTTTGTACAGATTGTTTATAAGCTCGCTATAACTATCGAATACCCCCATCTCGCGAATTTCTGCATTTATCCGTGTGATCCATAAACGACGAAAATTTCTTTTTTGCCTATCTCTATCCCGATGGGCCGAAACTAAAGCTTTTATTTTTTGTTGAATAATAGTTCGAGTAAGTCTTGAATGAGCTCCGCGAAAGCTTGATGCGAATAAACGGATTTTTGTTCTACGTCTCCGAGCTATATATCCTCGTTTAATTCTGGTCATTGAATAAACAAAACTTTAAACTTTGATGAATAACTAATTGATTTTTTTTCAGTTATTCTTTTCTCCTTTCTATAATAACAAAACGGATTCTTCCAATGTATAAAAAAAGAATTCCAACGGCTTTTGCTACTATAACCTTCCCAACCACGATTTTTCTTTTTTTTCTATTCACCTCGAAATAAGAAATTGTATTGATACTAGATATCAAACAAAAATATAATAAAAATAAAGAGTAATATAGAAATGAAAAAAGAACTAGTGGGTTCCATCGTTTCTATGGTTACTTTTTAAACGGTGAGGTCTTCTCTATACACCGGAGCCCCTTCTTCATTTAATCATTTAATTAATGCTATTTTTAACTTGTACAGTTAATACTCTTAGGCTCTACCTATGACTTATCCAGTAATAGGTCTTTCACAGTGAGATCTATTTATACAGTAACGATATTTAATTATGAAGATTAGTCAATTAGTTGACCCTCTTAGTCCGTTCTTGCAAGAATAGAGGCTTCTTTTTTGGCTTTTTAATTTAAATAAGATTCCCCTGCTTAACGTATAATCTTTATTACTAATGGGTAATTCTTTTTTATTAAAATTGAGATGATTTAATTTGCACCAACGTAAACCAGAAATTTGCTACACAACCGAAGGATATAATAGATCTTTTTTTATTTTTTCGTTTTTTTTAGATAGTGAAGGGGGTTCGTTCCTCCATTCTATCCTCTTTATCCGTACTGATCACAAATAATGGAAAAATTTTTCCGTTCTTTTGTCTCAGCTCATGGTCTGAACGAGTCGCACATACACCCTAGTACACGTTCCTCGACGCTGAGGACATCCCGCAAGAGCAGGAGATTTGGTGACATTTCTGATTGGCTGTCTTGTGTTTCTAATAAGTTGTTTAATTGTTGGCATCTTGAAGTGTATACATAATGGGCTGGTTTAGATCGATCCTAACCGGATGATTATGAATTCTATTTCTATTAATAAAATATTAATTCTATTAATAAAATATTAAAAAATATATTCTATTCTTAATAGAATTCTATTAATAATAACAGATATCAGAAACAGAATAAAAAACCCCGATAAGAAAAATGTGATTTGCGTGAAATTCATGCTATTTTTTGATTTTTTATGCAACTGCTACAAGATCAACAATTCCATGAGCTTGGGCTTCTGTTGCCGACATAAAAACATCCCTCTCCATGTCTTCGGATACAACCCATAAAGGTTTGCCCGTTCTTTGTGCATAAACCCTTGTGATAATTTCACGCAATTTAAGTAGTTCTTCTGCTTCCAGGACAAACTCTGCTATTTGTGCCTGATAAAAACCAGCAATAGGTTGATGGATCATTACCCTGATGATATAAGATATTACTCTAGCTCGTATGATAAGTTGATGAAAAGAAATACAGAATCATAAGAAAAAAGGATCGAATTGACCAACCGTACAGGCATTGTTTCCACATTGCATACGGCTCTTTTACTTTTACCTTTCATCGAAGAAAAATCTAGAGTTTCTCAGGCCTAGATTGGTAAATTAACTACCCTTCCCTTGATAGGAGTTAAAAAACAAAAATACTATGGTGGCTCCGTTGCTTTATTTCGTCGGTGATTTAGCAATCCCAAAGTTTCTTTTTTTTTTTTCAAATAAAAAATATAGAATCTTGTTTTTTTGTACTCGTTCATAACAGAAAATCAAGTGTGAAAACAAAAAAGTTTGTGACGCTGAAATAGGTCTTCCCAATAGATACGACAAAATCGGAAATACCTTTTATCTCAATCTCATACTACTCTTTCGATACATAATCGAACTAAAAAAAATTTATATCGAATTTGAAAAGCCATGCTATTATTACTTAATATTCATACTTCATATGGCAAATGGCGAAGGCATAGTTTTCTTTTTTCTTTCAAACAAAAAACCCATTGGCGCCAAGCGTGAGGGAATGCTAGACGTTTGGTAATTTTTCCTCCGACCAGGAGAAAAGAACCCATCGAAGCAGCTAATCCCATGCACACTGTCTGTACATCTGGTCGCACAAATTGCATAGTATCATAAATAGCTATTCCAGGTATTACCCATCCGCCAGGAGAGTTTATAAACAAATACAAATCTTTGGTCTCACTCTCTATACTGAGATATACCATAAGAGCAATAAGTTGATTTGAGATGTTGCTATCAACACCTTGGCCTAAAAAAAGTAATCTTTCTCGATAAAGTCGGTTGATTAGGATAAAATCCTATCCTTTAGGAGCAGTACGTGCACCTTTTGATGCATACGGTTCAATAAAAATCGCGAAAAAAAAAATCAATGTGTAGATTCCAGCCCTCGCTTTTTAATAATGAGTTGAGTACTTTTTAACTTTTCTCTTAACGAAGGGACTTTTCTTCCATTTTCAAGAAAGATGGGTTTTGACCTGTTTATCTATAAAA